CATTAATGGATCATCCAATTGGAAACGATAACCGAATGCATAGGTTGTTAGAAGTAGTTCTATTAAACATATACATATAGTATACCAACGGATTACCTTATTTCCTCTATGAGGGAGAAAGAAAATTAAGGAACCCGCGAATATTGGCAAAACTACAACTAGTGTTAACCAAGGAAAATAATTCATGGTAAAAACAAGATAAACTTGGACCAGAAAAACCCGTGCTCAAAATAAATATTTTTTGAGCGCGGGTTTTTGTCGGTAAAGGTAAAAAAAATGTATTTCAAGTAGGGTTTTCTGGAACGTATTAATAAGCTAGACCCATACTTCGAGTTGTTTCATGCCATAAATAAACTCGAACACTCAAGAAATCCGTTGGACAGGCGGATTCACATCTCTTACAACCGACACAGTCCTCTGTTCTTGGAGCGGAAGCAATTTGCTTAGCCTTACATCCGTCCCAAGGTATCATTTCTAATACATCTGTTGGGCAGGCTCGCACACATTGAGTGCACCCTATACACGTATCATAAATCTTTACTGAATGTGACATTGGATCTATAAATTTTTAAATGTCAGAAATTTTCGATCTAGTAAACTTGTAAATGAATCATATATTTAGACACCAGATGAATCAATAATTTATCAGAATTTTTATAATAAATCTACTTCTGGATCGACCCGTGCGATAGAACCAAGATACTTTGATTTCTTACATTGATTTTTTACATTTTCGAAAACATGTATTATACGTAATGTATGGTCATGGTAATTATAATTTATGAATATTAGAATTTATATGATTATTAATACTACTTATTCAACAAATTTGATTGATTGATACGAGTTGATTTTCTGTTACGATAAATTGACGAAACAATAGCCGGACCAATAGCTGCTTCAGCGGCTGCAATAGCTATAACAAAAATTGAGAAAATATTTCCTTTTAATTGGCGACTATCAAAAAAATCAGAAAATGTTACGAAATTTATATTAACCGCATTCAGTATAAGTTCAAGACACATAAGGGCTCTAACCATATTTCGACTCGTGATCAATCCATAGATACCGATAGAAAATAAGTAGGCACTCAAAACAAGTACATGCTCGAGCATCATTGACCAACTCCTTATCAATTTCGATTCATTTCAATATGAACTGAACAACAATTAAACAGATTCAATTGACTAGAATAAAAAAAAGTACGGAACAAAGGAATATATTCTATTGGTAATAGAATAGATTGAATAAAATAATTTATATTTTAGACATAAAGAACCTTTAATTGAAGGGAAATAAATGTAATAAAACAGAACACAGTTTAATTTGGATTGCTGTTGCCAATTCTATAGATTTATTACTGTCGCGCCACGGCAATTGCACCTATCAAAGCGGCTAAAAGAATTATCGAAACGAATTCAAACGGAAGAAAAAAATCCGTTGATAAATGAATTCCAATTTGTTGACTATTACTTATCAAATCTTGTTCTATAATCTGGTTTGATCTTGTAGTCCAAATAATCCCGTACCATGACGTATCTGTAATAGTAATCATGAGTAAAACAAAAATACTTGTACAAACTGGCAAAGTAACCCCATCCCCAACGGTCCAAAGATTCAAATCTTTGTAATATTCTGAACCATTCATAAACATCACAGCAAATACGATTAAAACATTTATAGCTCCCACGTAAATAAGGAGTTGTGCAGCAGCTACAAAATAGGAGTTTAATAGAATATAGAATAAGGATATACAAACAAGAACCAGTCCCAATGAAAAGGCAGAATAAATGGGGTTGGTAAATAATACCACTCCCATACCTCCTAGTATAAGAACCGATCCCAGAAAGACTAAAAGAAAATCATGTATTGGTCCGGGCAAATCCATTATATGTAAAATAAGAGATAAATAAATCGAAATGTTTTTCATGACCTTATTGAAATCCGAACAGAAAAAAAATTATAATTTTTGAGCAATTCCTAATTAAATCCTAAGGGATATGAATAAATGTAAGTACAATTATTGGACTAATTTAATTCGTTATCTGAAAGAGTAGTTCTCATTTGAAACTATATATGTAAAAATAATTACAGATATATTAATTAATGGATTTTCAATCCAAATTAAGACGTGATTCTTAACCAACTAATCAACAGTTGGGATTTGTAGTTATTGACCAAACAAAACGAAAGAAACCCGATTCCTTTAGATTAGATCAAAAAAAAATGAACCTTAGTATTATTTATTAGTAAAGTAATAGTCTTAGTAAAGTAATTATAAATTATTCTTTAATCAAGAGATTTACTTTTTTTTTTTTGAGGCGAATTAAAAATTGTTCGAATTGTATAATCGTCAATTACTGACATTGGTAAACGACCCAAAGCAATTTGATTATAATTCAATTCGTGACGATCATAAGTAGAAAGTTCATATTCTTCAGTCATTGATAAACAATTTGTTGGACAATACTCAACGCAATTACCACAAAATATACAGACTCCGAAATCAATACTGTAATTAAGCAACCGTTTCTTGCGAATATCAGTTTCCAATTTCCAATCAACAACGGGTAGATCTATAGGACATACACGAACACATACTTCACAAGCAATACATTTATCAAATTCAAAATGGATTCGACCGCGGAAACGCTCCGCGGTGATTAATTTTTCATAAGGATATTGAATAGTTACAGGTAAACGATTTGCGTGAGATAAAGTAATCATGAAACTTTGACCAATGTACCTTGCAGCTCGTACTGTTTGTTGACCATAATTCATGAACCCAGTTACCATAGAGAACATATCATTAATATATATTATGAATAATTTTATGTTTGTTTATTTCTCTTGTTTGAGACAAGTTGTAAATTTACCTTACAGTGAAAAGAGTTGGGAAGAAGTTGTTAATAATAGATTACCGAGAGAAATAGGTAAAAGAAATTTCCATCCAAGATTCAATAGTTGGTCCATTCTTAGCCTCGGTAAAGTCCATCTTGTTGTGATAGGAATGAACAAGAACAAATAAGTTTTAGCTAATGTAATAAAGATACCAATTGTCGCTCCAAAAACTCCACATGTTTTATTTATTTCAAAAAGCTCAGAAACATATATGTCCGGAATAGAGATATTCCAACCTCCCAAGTAAAGAACTGTTACAAATAATGAAGAAACTAATAGGTTTAGATAGGAAGCAACATAAAATAAACCAAATTTTATACCCGAGTATTCGGTTTGATAACCTGCTACTAATTCTTCTTCTGCTTCGGGTAAATCAAAAGGTAATCTCTCACATTCTGCTAGGGAAGAAATGATAAAAATGATAAACCCTATAGGCTGACGCCACAAATTCCATCCCCAAAAACCGTATTTTGATTGCGCCTCAACTATATCAATTGTACTTGAACTGTTAGATAATTATAGTCGGTGATACCATTACTGTTACCATCGCTATTACAGAACCGTACATGAGATTTTCACCTCATACGGCTCCTTAAAGGCCAGAAATAAATCTAAGGATCGCGTCAGTATTATTTTATCTTGGTACGTTTGTAGGATGGATAAAGTCAAAATCTATTGGACGGTCCTAAATTAGACCAATTGAATTCTGTCTGTTATAATTATTTAATAATAAATAAAAAAAGTACTTCTGAATCGATCTCACCCTTTCTTTAACTTTAATAATTTCAATAAGAATTTTAATTCTTCTTTGTTGAGTAATAACTTAATTCTTCAATAAAATACTTATTGTAGAAATATCAATAACCCGTTTATTTCACGTACGAAAAAAAATTCTATAATTAATTCATGAATTATGACACAAATTCTATATCTATTAATATGTATCTGGGAAATAAAAAAGGTATCTTTTTTATTTTTTTATTGGAATTGGATTTCTTTCTCTTTTTTTCGTTCCTATTCTTCTTTCTATTTCTGAGAAAAAGGGGGCTTACAAAATAAAGTAAAGGATTATTTCGTTCCCAATAGTTATTTATTTAATCGGTGGATAGGAGCATACTCTGGATTGGAATCGTGTCGTGGGGAGTATTGCCTGATCATTTCTACCAACTTAAAGCCCCAATGAGTATTCTTTGTTTGTATATTATGTAAAAATGTCCTTTTGGAGAATTTACATAATCTCCATTACTAATCCTTTACATATCTTGGTGTTTCTAACCACCCACTCGTTTTTGTTCAACCCCCCCCCCTGTGGTAATACATACAAATGATAGTGAAAACTCAATATGGTTGATCTTTTGAGCCCGCTTCAAGTCAGGATGACTAATCAACCAATCTTGGGGGAAACGGTCGCTTCTGTTTATGTTTATTTCCGCTTAACTCTCTAACTCTTATACATAGAAAATGAGACTCAATCTTTTTACTGCGAATTTATATATAAGCTGTTTTCTTTCACTCATATAACTATTTGATTTAGTTCATCAACCGAATAATGAATAAAAAAAATGAAGATATCTACATCTACTTAATTCATTCCAACCCTTTATTTGAAAGGAAGGAATAAAGAAAAGTTTATGTCTATGTATCAACGAATCGCACGTAGAGATATTGATAACACACATAAAGTTAATGGTATTTCATAACTAATCGATTGAGCAGCAGCTCGTAGACCACCTAAAAAGGAATATTTATTATTTGACCCGTACCCTGACATAAGAAGTCCAATTGGAGCAATACTAGAAATGGCAATCCATAAAAAAACACCGATATTGAGATCCGCTAAAACAAGGTGATAGCCAAAAGGAGCTACTGAATAGCTTACTAAAATTGATATGACTGCTATGGATGGCCCTATACTGAATAAACGGGTATCCCCCCTAGATGGAAGAAGATTTTCTTTGAAAACCAGTTTTGCCCCATCTGCTAGAGCTTGAAGAATTCCCAAAGGGCCGGCGTATTCAGGTCCAATACGTTGTTGTATCCCTGCGGATATTTCTCTTTCTAACCATACAATTACCAGTACACCTATTGTGATTCCCAATACAAGAGTCAAAATAGGAATAAGCACCCATATAATTCCATAAACCTCTTTTAAAAACTCTAATCTAGAAAAAGAATCAATATCTTGTACTTCTGGTGTATCAATTATCATTTCAACGATCAACTTCTCCCATAATGATATCTATACTACCTAGTATCGTCATAATATCAGCCAATTTCATTCTTTTAACTAACTGAGGAAGAATTTGCAAATTGATAAAACCCGGGGGGCGGATTTTCCATCTCCAAGGAAAACCACTCTGATCCCCTATCAGAAAAATTCCCAGCTCTCCCTTTGGGGCTTCGACTCTCACATAAAGTTCTTGTTTCGGCAATTCAAATGTAGGAGAAGGCTTTTTACTAATAAATCGATATTCAAAATCATTCCATTCCGGATTCCTTTCTCTATCAAAGTATCGTATTTCTAAATTCTCATAGGGTCCCCCTGGAATTCCTTCCAGAGCCTGTTGAATGATTTTTATAGATTCTATCATTTCACCAATTCGGACTAGATAACGAGCCAATGAATCTCCTTCTTTTTGCCACTGTACCTCCCAATCAAATTCGTCGTAACATTCATAATGATCAACTTTACGAAGATCCCATTGTATTCCGGAAGCTCGCAGCATTGGTCCCGATAAACCCCAATTTATTACTTCCTCTCTACCAATAATGCCTACTCCCTCGACTCGTTCTAAAAAAATAGGATTTCGTGTAATAAGTTTTTGATATTCAGCAACTCTTGTTAAAAAATAATCGCAGAAATCCAAACATTTATCTATCCAACCATGAGGTAGATCGGCCGCTACTCCTCCGATACGAAAATAATTATGCATCATTCTCATACCGGTGGCAGCTTCGAATAGATCATATACTAATTCTCTTTCTCTGAAAATATAGAAAAAGGGAGTTTGTGCACCAATATCCGCCATAAAAGGACCAAGCCATAACAGATGAGAAGCTATACGACTCAACTCCAACATAATTATTCTGATATAGCTAGCTCTTTTAGGTACTTGAATATTTCCCAACTGTTCCGGTCCATTTACAGTTATTGCTTCTGTGAACATAGTAGCTAAATAATCCCAACGTGTTACATAAGGCAAATATTGTATAATTGTTCGGTTTTCCGCAATTTTTTCCATCCCTCGGTGTAAATAACCCAATATTGGTTCACAATCAATAACATCTTCACCATCTAGAGTAATGATGAGTCTAAGAACACCATGCATTGATGGGTGGTGGGGGCCCATATTGACTATCATGAGGTCTTTTCTTGTAGCTGGTATATTCATCGGTTTTTCCTCGATTCATTCTTTCATGAATTGCTGAAAACGAAAAAAAGTTCATTAAAATTCACGATCTAATAAATCAAATAATTCAAAATGCCTCTTCAAATTAACGGGTTTTTGACTCCCGAATATCCAACCGATTAATTAATTCTTTATAACATATTTTATTTTTCTTTGACAAATAAGACAGCAGTCGTTGGCGTTTTCCCAGAATTTTACGTAAACCTCTCTGAGATAAATAGTCTTTTTTGTGTAATTCTAAATGTGAAGTAAGTCTTCGTATCCTATTGGTGAAACTAACTATTTGAAATTCAGCAGATCCTCTGTTTTCGTCTTTTTCTTCTTGTGAAATAGCTGAGATGAATGAATTTTTTACCATAAAATGAAATCTTCTCGCCCCCCTCTTTTTATTTTAAGAAATTTTTATTGATAGATATCTTTATTGATCAGTAATAATAATGCCTCTCATTTTTATTTTGTATATACAAAAATATTAATTTTGTTATTAATTTATAATTTTTTTTAATAAAATTAAATTTTTAATTTGTAAATTTTATTTGGATTTGAAAGGGTATACATAAAGGATGGTTGTTTTCTGCACTCACAAAAGATAAAAATTTAGACCTAAAATAATAATATTTTGTTGATTCATTTCTAGATCAAATTGATATGTCATTGAATTAGTATCGTGTATCAGAATGGAACGATGGAATGTAAGACAATGCATGTGTGCATCTCTTTGTCGTCATAGATCAGATATAGTATGGGAAATATAGCAAAAATGTACTATTAATGCATTTTCAATCGCGGATACATATGTACCCTTACCATACTGAAACGACTGCCATTATTGGTATTAAACCAATAACGATTCATACAAGCCAAATCTTCTAATCGATAATTGGGCCAAAGAAATAACTTAAATTTAATAAGTTTTTTTTTATAGTTTTTGCTTTTATCCAAAACTTGACTGTTTACCTTATTCCCATTACAAAATGCTGCATTTCTATGTCTATTCTCAGAATTGAAACAAATTAGAATTCTCAATTCTCTACGACGTCTAGGTGATAAAATATTTTCAGGAACAAACAAATCATAATGATTTTTATCTCTATTTCCAGTCATCCTTTGATGTTTTGTAATGGCTTCATCAGAATTCTTATCAGCATGTTTTTTTTCTCGGTATCTTTGATTAATTTGGTGTTTGCTTTTATGAACTAATGAAATACCGATGGTTTGATACATAATAAATTTTCCATCATTTTTTATAGATAGACGAATTGGTTCAATAATCAAAATTCCCCTTTTAATCAATTCTGTAAGAGTTAAATCTTTCTGAATCATCAGAATATCCGGACTCATTTCGCCTCTTTGAATAGAGGATATAGTAATTTCTCTTGGATTTATCAGTCTAAGCAGGAGACAATATACTTTGATGTTATTGCTTATTTTTTTATTTAAAGAATCATCCCATCTCAATTGAAAATGCAAATACCTTTTTAGGAAGAAATCAAACTCCGCTTTTGTATTGATCTTGTATTGTTTTTTATTTCTATTTTTTTTCATGTACGATCCCATATAATCTTCTTCAACATCTTTTTCTTGGTTTGAAAGAGCTGATTTAAAATCTGCTTGGACCGCGTATTCTTTTTCCCCTTGATTTCGGTTTTCTAATTCAAAAGATTTTTTTGAATTCTCCGATATTGATATAAAAGGATCCCTTTTTTTATTTCCGGTGATGCTTTTGTTTTTACTATAATTTTCATTTATATTAGAATTTAAAACTAGTAATTTAATTGGTATAACCCACGGTTTAATTTTATACGTATTATAAAGTATCCCCAATTCTGGGAAGAACCAAAATTCCATATTTGATATGGGACAACTTAGTATTTCTTCATTCATCCCCATCCAATCAAAAAGGGTTATTTGATTGGATAGATTGATTTCTTGATCTTGCTGAATCGTGAGATAAAAAAGACCCCTCTTATTGATTTTATCAATTATTTGATACTTATTAACCCTAGTCTTAGTATATTTATTACTGTTAGTGTCAGTATCAATATCGATCCAGGCGTCAATATGGACCTTATTTTTAAGACAAAAATGGAAAATTCTCCAATCAAAATATTTTCTATCCGGATTTATCTCCATATCTCTAATATCATCTTCTACTAGATAAGGGATAATAGGAATACCTTCCGGCATATTAAATGATTTTTGTGTATGTGTGTTGTAATTATAAAAAATATCTTGTTTATTTTTTACTTGTAATGGTGATCCATAAATATAAGAGTCCTTCTTATCTTCATAATTAATAGATTTATATGCTAAATTAATAGATTTATATGCTAAAATATCATATCTATATTGTTTTTTAAAATTATCTTTTTGATTCAGTAATGAATCTGTTTCGAAATTTTTTTCGTAGTTAATTAATCGATCCTTTTCATATAAATCACATAAATCTTTATTTTGAGCCATACAGTGTTGATTGAATATATTTCGCCATTTTTGTGGTACTAATCTAGACCATTTAATATGAGATACATCACATTGATACTGACTCCTTAACCAATTTGTCCATTGATTCATTCCATAATTGCGAAGATTCTTATGTCTTAATTCGGAATGAAATAGTTCTTGTGTTACAACAAAAAAATCCTTTATTTCATTCTTAAGAAAAAGAGACATTCCGTTATATTGAAATACAGATTTTAACTTATATAAGTTAATAGGTTGAGTTTGTGATAATTTGTAAAATACATATGCTTGTGAAAAGTAAGATAAGTCGCAAAAAGTCTTTGAATTCTTATTACTAATATTAGTAAATGACTTTTTTATAGTCGAAATAAAGGGAATTACACTTTGATTTGTTTTATCAATTCTTTCGTGATTTGCTTCATTATCGTTAATGTATTTATAAATAATTTTTTTTGTTGATTCAAGAAAAAGTTGTGTATTGATGCTAGGAATATTAATGATACATAGAAAGATATCTATGTATATCCTTTCAATGAAATATTTTATAAAATAATGTGACTTACGGATTAATCTAACATTTTGTCTTTTTAATATCTGCCAAATATTTTTTTGTGATTCTGATCCTTTATCATCATAACTTATTTTGTTAGAACTAAAATTTATATCTGGAGTTCCTTTTTTATTTTCTTTTGTAATTTTTTCTATTTGATTTATGATTGTATTTGTTCTATCAGTTAGATCTTGCATTTTTTTTTCTGTTAATGAATAATTTGTCCAACCCTGAGATATAATTTGAATCGACGATTCATGAATCATCCGATTACCAATTATCGAATCTTTTTTAGTTTCACTCAATTCATATACTTCTATTTCTCTCAATCCAAATCCAAATAATATAATTGGGTTTATTTTTGAAAGTTCTTTTATTATTTCTTTTATAAACAGAATGCTTTTAATGATCCATTTTTTTGTTTCTTTTGAGACATTTAGAAACAATTTTTTTTGTTCTTTTAAAATTCTTAGAATTATAAAACATTTCTTTTTCAATTTTTTAAAATTTTTTTTTAGTTCTTTAAAAATGGGTTCAAAAAATGAAAGTTTTTTTCTGGGAGAACCAAAGGGTAGTTCCGTTTCCATTCCAAAAACTGTTAAAAAGCAAAAATCATTTTTTTGATCCTTTTTTTTCATTGGATCATTATAAGGGGCTTGTAGTTTAGATCTGTGCC